ATATTTCCATTTATTAATCAGAATAGGCGTATTATTTGAAGAAAGAATTGATTTTCCTTGATATCTAACATAATGCATAAAAGGATCTTTGCATAACTCCAAGATGTCCCGAAATTCATTATGAATAAATACTTTGACAAGATTTTTTATTTTTATAAAAAAAAATATTCGTTGAAAAAAGAATCCAGAAAATGTTGAACGTAAATGAAAAGATTGATTACGAAGAAAAAAAAAGATGGATTCGTATTCACATATATGAAAATTATATAGGAACAAGAAAAATCTTGGATTGGTTTTTGAAAAAAACCAATTCTTTGGAAGAATAAACCTATTCCAATTACAATACTCATAGAGAAAGAAACGTAAGAAATGCAAAGAAGAGGCATCCTTCAACCAGTAACGTAGGGTTTGCACCAAGATCTCTAGATGGATGTGATAGGGTATTAGTACATTTGACACAGAATCTAAATGGGACAATTTGTCCTCTAAAAAAGAAAATATTGAATGAATTGATCGTAAATTACGAAATTGATCTACCTCTTTCCTTTCTAAGGAAAAGAAAAATCGAAAAGAAAATGGAATTTCCACAGTGACTGCAAATGCCTCGGATAGAATTTGCGAATACAAATTCTTGTTGAAAGCAAAAAACCTATTTTGTCTAGAATCAGTATCCACCAAAATAATCAAAGGATTCTGTTGATACATTCGAATAATTAAACGTTTAACAATTATTGAACTAATTCTTTTGTCATAACCCACATTTTCTAACCAAATAGATCTAATTGATCTCTTTAAAACATGATGAGCAAGTGTATAAATATACTCCTGAAAAAGGAGTGGGTATAGGAAGTTGTGTTGCCAAGATCTATTTAGGTCTAAATATCCTTGAAATTGATCCATTGGAAATTGGATTGGAATCAAAAGAAACAGAAAGTAGTCCATTTATTGATTATGAAACGATATATATAGTGCGATGCAGTCAAAACAAAGCGTTATAGTAAGAAAATACTAGATATCTCGGAGACAGGTAGACTCATCAACAGACTCTCTATCCTCTCTTTCAATCTAAATAGTTTATATTTGTTTCTAGGATAACAAAACAAGATGGGTTAGAAATCCTTTATTTTTCAAACCAATCGCTCTTTTGATTTTTGAAAATCAATATATTTATCAATATGCTGCTTCTTCTACACATTTATGTACAACCCAGAATAGGACATAACTAATAATTAGGACTTATTTGATTAATAAAAACGAAAATAGATAAGATACTATAATCATGCACTCAAGTAGAATTCTTCCCCCGTACTGGGCACTAATATATTTTTAACGTCTAATTAGATCGAGTAATCATTCAAATTTAGAACAAAAGCTCGTTGCTCTTTTTCCTTATAAAAACTGAAATTGAAGTCGGAAAACTCTATCCATTTATTCATTCAACCCCATTCTGATTCTGAATTAATTTCATTTTTTCGCGTTCCCAAGTTTTCGAACCGATCCGGTTAAAGTAAAACTGAAACATTCTCAGAATTCTCTATTCATACGACATGCTGTTTTTTCCAGTCATTCCTTCAGGATCAGTCGTGGTCTTACAAAGTCTACCAAAGGTATGAATGAATCCCTTACTTCATTGAAGTGTGTAAAAGATGCTAGCCGCACTTAAAAGCCGAGTACTCTACCGTTGAGTTAGCAACCCGAAGAACAAAAAATTGGCAATGTTTGGTTGGATAAAAAACTAAAGAGATAAAATTGAACAACACAATCAAAACATCAAACTAGCAAAAAATACATCGAAAATTTTCAATTCTGAAATTATTATTAATTTCATAAATTCCCATTTATTTAAGAGTCAAAAAAGAGAATATTTTGCAGATAAAAATCAAAATAAAAGAAATAAAAAATCTAGTCAAAATCTTTTCAAGTAAAAAAAAAAAAGCGAGGAAATGGATCCGTTTATCCACGATCGAATTATATTTGCTCAATAGACTCTTGTCAATATATAAAAACGACACGGTAAAAAAAAGCGTTAAGAAACAAAAAGAGGGAGGGAGAGGGGGATCTACTAGAAAAAAGTTATAAAACTAAATAAAAATTTCCCCCTTATCCTTTTTTTTATTAATTGAATTTCTTACGAAATTTATAAAAAACCCCCGCCCTTTTGAAAATATCAAAAAGAGTTCCTGTAGGTTGAGCACCCTTTTCAAGAAAATATAAAATAGCAGGAATATTTAAATAGGTTTGACTATTTATAGGATCATAAAAACCCATTTTACACAGATCTTTTCCTTCTCTTCGGGATCGACCATCGATTGCAACAATTCGATAAACAGCTCATTGGGATCGATGTAGACAAACTCTAACTCCCCCCAGAAACGTATACGAAGTTTTTGCCTCGTACGGCTCGAGAAATTGAAGTGATGTCTATATATACAAGGTCAAATAGATCCATAAAGAAATTAGACTAATATTAAAATATTAAAAAATAATAATATTATTTGATTTTATTTTATATCAATAGAAAAAAAACACACATTTTTCTCCTCATAACTCAAGTTGGATAACTATGAAATAGCTCAAAAGAAAATTCGAAAAGCCTATTCATTTCATTTTTTGAGTAGTCTCTAATCCATCTTTTTTTGTCCCCATTAAAACAAAATTGATTTTGACCCTTCGTTCTTAATCTAGTTGTCGAGACAATAAAAAAAGGGGGATTTTCTTGTTCCAAGATACTTTATCTTTACCGTGAATCATTGGGTTTAGACATTACTTCGGTGACTTTAAATCGTTTGAAAATGGCAGCAACATGCCCCCTTTTATGCTTTTTTTCTATAAAAATAAAAGATTCATAGAAAAGAGAGTATCACACGTAAAAAAATCACTATACTTACAAAGTTGTTAAAACTTATTAATTAGCACTAACCCTAGATCCCTTGCCCCTGAGAAAAGAATCAATAGTTTCGACTCGAGCTACATCACGTACTATCTTACACTACAATCCAAAAAAAACCAAGGTTCTGGTGTAAGAGAACAAAAGATGTCGAGCCAAGAGCACATTTATAATTCAAATGGTGGATATAAGAATCCACGGACGATCCCGTCTGTCAAGCCGCACGTTGCTTTCTACCACATCGTTTCAAACGAAGTTTTACCATAACATCCCCCCGGGTTTTAACTGGTATGTAATTGATTCAATTATGGAATCACGAATAGTCATTTGTTCGTTCGTTACAGTTATTCCATAGGAATGCATATTTTTTTTTTCAATTTCTATGAATGACTGCTTTTTTTACGAAGTCGTAGCAAAAATAAAATTTCATACCAATTTTTCTTTTTTCATTTTATTTTATTGACTGAATTGCAATATGCTATTTTTTATTTTCTTTCTAAAGAAAAAAGACCAATTTATCAATCCGAAATCGAAACAGAAAGATTAGAAAATCAAATATTAGGAATTGATAAATTTTTGTTATTGAATCCACATTCCATCTTCAGAGGATCAAATACTTATAAAAAAGCAAAAAAATTCATGATTTTCTTTTACGACGAGTAGTTTCGGCTGACTGAGCGGGTTAAATAATGCTTAGTTAAATAAACTAAATATAAATTAGGGGAATCAAATAGAAATATAGGATCTATGAATTACTTATTATTCCATACATTTTGATACATTGAAAATTCTATTTTGATATTTTTATCAAATACTTAAAAATAAGGTTCAAAGAAAATACATAATGTATAACATTTTTTCTTACTAACTTATTCTATTCATTTCATCTGCTTAATTTCATCTAATTTGTATTAGACCAGGTATTGAAATGAGTGTGTTCGATTATTAATCTTTATAATAGTTATATGAGAGGTTAAGGCTTTTCAACTAACTAATTTCTTTTAGCTTAAGTAATAATAATATTAACTACTCTATACTCTATTCTAAGAGTATAGATCGAATAAAGGGAGGGAGACGGGGGGGTTCAATCTGTTGTTAATTTGTTTGAAATTGATTTCAAATTCTTGAAATCTATAGCTCCTATGTTATCCAAATCACAACTTGATTCAGATCCATTTATGAAAATCTTTCGTTATTCTTAAAATATCTAAATATCTATATTCTTTCTTTCTAGATATAAAATAGAAAAAGGTATTCCCTGGGACGGAAGGATTCGAACCTCCGAATAGCGGGACCAAAACCCGTTGCCTTACCACTTGGCCACGCCCCATTTGTCTTTCTGTTCAATCAATACTAATAAACATTAGTATTAGTACTGGTTGTTCGTCAATTCCAATCAAAAAATCGATTGTTCCGAGGATTTTGACACGTAGAGCGCGAGAGAAAAATGAATTTATTGATCATTAGATAGAATTTAATTAAAATATTGTCTAAAATACGATTTCTTCTATTCTTTTATTTTGAAAATCAAACGGTTTTAAATTGGGTGAGTTTTCAAAATAAAAATTTTTAGTTTTCTTTTTCTGTTTTAACAGATATCCACTAAAACTCAATCAAAATGAAATTATCTCCAAGTTCAATACAGGAAAAAAATGTTTATTATGCTTAATATCTTTAGTTTGATCTACTTCTGTTTTCATTTCACCCTTTATTTAAATTCAAGTAGTTTTTTAGTAGTCAAATTGCCAGAGGCCTACGCTTTTTTGAATCCTATCGTAGATATTATGCCAGTAATACCCCTTCTGTTTTTTCTATTAGCCTTTGTTTGGCAAGCTGCTGTAAGTTTTCGATAAGATGTTGAGTAATGTACTAGACATTATTTATCCGAGAAAGAAAATGCTAATAATTATTCGATAAACTTTATAATATGAACCCTCGATTCAAACGATTGATAATTGGAATTCTTTTCTCATTCTGATTCTTTTTATAAACTTTGCTTTTGAATTTATTTCATTCTTTGATTTAGTGAAACCCCCTTTTGAGCCCCCTAATAGGGGGTAGTAAAGAATTTTTTTTTTTTGAGATCAACCCACTTTTATTGCAAATACATTTTTGAGTTCTTTTTCTAGAAACCGTTTTGTTTATTGGTGTCGAAATAGGATATGTGGTAGAAAAAAGGATAATCTATTCTCTCTCTTTTTTTTTCAAAAAATGCTTGGAGATTGTGTAATGCTTACTCTCAAACTCTTTGTTTACACAGTAGTGATATTCTTTGTTTCTCTCTTTATCTTTGGATTCCTATCTAATGATCCAGGACGTAATCCCGGGCGTGACGAATAAAAGAAGGACTTTATTGTACATTTTTGAATTTCAAAAAAAGATCAAATATCAATTCATCAACAAAAACGGAAAGAAAGGGATTCGAACCCTCGGTACGAAAAACTCATACAACGGATTAGCAATCCGACGCTTTAGTCCACTCAGCCATCTCTCCAATTTGAAATTTTGAATCTTACTTTCCAAAAGTAAGATAGAAAAAAAAAAAACCTCTCTTTCCTTATTTCTCGTTATCTTTATTAAAATTAGATTTTAGATTAGAATTCTATTCACATTAGATAAAATCTATTCTATCTATATAGATATTGAAAAAACAAGGGTCGAAAGAATTCTTTCAAAAAAAGAAAGAAAATAAAAAATATTTCTTCTGTCGAAATATATTGTTTAGTTTCTTATCCTGGCTTGGTTCATACCTAGCCAGGCCTTTTTTTGTACCAAATCATATATATTACAAAAAAAATGTTTAACAAAATTCTTTTTATTGAATGAAATATCAATATAAGGACAATTTTGATTCTATTCTATATCCTAGAATCAAAGTTTCATTTTTTTCGTTAGTCTTTTGAATTATTGACTTCTATTTTATTTCCTGATTTATTATTAATTATTATATTATATAATAATTATTAAATTAATTAGAATCGACTTAATAATCTAATTCGAATATTAATAATATTCTTTATTTTCTTCCTTTTTTCTTCCCCCTCCTCTTATAGAGGTACTGTACTGAAAGAAACTTGTTATTGAGTTATTAATAATTAGGAGTCCTCTTTAACTAATTTATTGAAATAAACCCGATTAGGTCTAATAAAAAAACTAAAACACACCTATGCTATCATTTTCATTATTATTTTCGGATTCTATCTCTTATTCTGATTCTGATTACGCTGATTACCTTCTTATTCGACAAAAGATTTATTTATACACAATAATGGCATTGTAGCGGGTATAGTTTAGTGGTAAAAGTGTGATTCGTTTTAGTAATCCCTTTTAGAGTTAAGGGGTCCCTCGGATTTGCTTCATATTCCGAACAAAAACTTTTTTTCTTAAAAGGATTGAATCCTTTCCTTTACCTATCAATTCACTAAGAAGGAGTCGAGGAAGAATCGAAATTCTCGTGATTTGAGTCCAAGGTTCAAATTTTTGATAAATTTTGAAAATTGGATTTTCAAATAGCGAAACACAATTTGTTTTATTGGATCAAGACTCCCAATAACTATGCGTATGGATAAAGGATCCATGGATAAAGATAGAAAAGTGTAGTTCGAATCGTAACTAAATCTTCAATCTTTCCCTATTATTCTAGAAATAGAAAGAAGAAAGATTAAAGCAAAATAGCTTATCTATTAAATAAGGATGTCTTTAGTTTCCGAAGGACATTAAACTTTTTTTAGTTTTAGCTCGGTAGAGAGAAAAAAACTTTTCCTAAGGATTCTATTACATCAAATAGAAATAGAGAACGAAGTAACTAAGAGAATATTGTTAGAATACCCTATTCTATATTCCAGAGGGGATTGTCTAGAAAGCCGAATCTCTTTGAATGCATTCAAAGAGACAGCTGACATAGATGTTATGGTTCAACAATTTTTTGATTTCATTCAGGTCTTATTTCAATCTTGATATTTATTCATACATCCATAAAGGAGCCGAATGAAATCAAAGTTTCATGTTCGGTTTTGAATTAGAGACGTTAACAATGATGAATCAACGTCTACTATAACCCCTAGCCTTCCAAGCTAACGATGCGGGTTCGATTCCCGCTACCCGCTCTAATATAGTATTCTATATAAAAAGAATATTTTGATAAAAAGAATATTTTTATATTCAATATCATTAATCCTATATTCTATCATAATAGAATATTTTTCTATTATGAGTGTATCTTTAAGATTGAATATAGAATTCCGTAGATTCTATCCCCATAAATATCATCTTTTTAAGAACACCAAACCAGAAGCCAAAAAGCAAGAAATGTGAAAAAAAAAGCGTCCATTGTCTAATGGATAGGACATAGGTCTTCTAAACCTTTGGTATAGGTTCAAATCCTATTGGACGCAAGTTCTTCTATGTATTTTTTTTAGGTTTCTATCCAAAAGATATTGCTTTTTATGTTGACTGATTTGCATCAGGGATGCTTCAAATAGGGCGTCTTAGATGATTATTTTCTCGAAATTTTATTTTGTTAATATGAATTGTACAAATGTATTTTGAATAGTATTGAATACTATTAATTATTTAATACAAATAAATATATTAATATACAAATAAATATATTA